ATGTAAATTATTTTAATAGTGTAAATAGATGTGTTTATTAGTTTGAAAAGTACTGCTAGAGGTTTTCCTGTTTCCGGGGGGTTTTCAGGAGTGTTAGTGATCTCAGGAGTTTTGGGGGGTGGGGGGGTTTTAACGCGTTTAAACCTCTAAAAAACTAGGAGTAGAGGGGGCGAATCTTAGATATTTTAGGAGAAATTTTCACTAATTTATGTCCTTGATATCAGTTATGTAATTTTAATAAACGCAAGTCTTTTCGACATTTGACTTACCTTGTTTAAGCCAAGACTTATTGTTCTACCTTATTGCAATGCTTTCGTGTTCACTGTGAAATGCCAGTTGAAAGGATAAAAGAGAAAAGAGAACCAACAGCCCCTGTGGCGTGAACGCTCGGCATGGGGGGTGTCCCGGAGATGGACTCCACCATTCATTCATGCAAGTGTCAATGAAAGGATGGGGATTGATTATCAATTATAGTTCCTGAAGTAGGAACCAAATGTCAGTAACTGTGAGAAAATGGAACCCTTTGCAATTTCTGTCCTTTGACTCTCAATAACCGTTGGCATTAAGAGATCAACTGATGGTCGGTTCTTACTGTGCATGCATGTTTTATTAGACCATTGGATGTTGAATGCTTGGTGTAACATTGGACTGTGGTTTTGTTGTTGAATTTGTTTCCGGTGTTATGGTATATGTTTTCTTAACAGGTATATGTTTGCTTGATTGTACTATATCTGGTGCTATGTCAAATTCACCAGTCTTGCTGTCCTTGAGTGCATGTGATTTGTGTCGAAATAGATATATGGTGTTAATACATATATGTATATAAAATTGAACGCAAAGAGTAGTTTAGTTTAGAATACTAGCTTTGGGAGTTAGCGGTGAGGGTTAAAATCCCTTCTCTTTGAGCAGTAGGGGGGATTTTAACCCCCGGCGTCCGGTTTACAAGACCGGCGCTCTGAAGGCTGAGCTACTAGTGCAGAATCATCCAAGGGCTTTATTTTCCAGCCATCCTGTTAATGGGGTTAGGACAAGGAATAGAAAGAAGTAAAGTACTGAAGCAATTTGACCAATGATGATGAATGGGTGTTCTACAGGCATTCCTCCGATTCAGGTCAGGATGGCAACGTTGGCAATTAGGGTTCAAAATAGGAATTGTGTGAAAGGTCGGAATGTTAAGCTTCGTTGTTTAGACGTGTGAAGTATTGGTACAACTATAAGTACAAGAATTGATGCTAGAAGTGCCAGTACGCCTCCTAGTTTGTTAGGAATTGAACGGAGAATAGCGTATGCAAATAGGAAGTATCATTCAGGTTTAATGTGGGGAGGGGTTACGAGTGGGTTGGCTGGGGTGAAGTTGTCTGGGTCTCCCAGGAGGTTGGGGGAGAAGAGTGCCAGGGAGGTTAGTGCGATAAGGACAACGGCAAACCCTAGGAGGTCTTTGTAGGAGAAATAGGGATGAAAGGAGATTTTGTCTACGTCTGAGTTTAGTCCTAGAGGGTTGTTTGATCCTGTTTCATGGAGGAAAAGTAGGTGAATTAGGGTGACGGCTGCAATGATAAATGGTAGGAGGAAGTGGAAGGCAAAGAACCGGGTGAGGGTTGCATTGTCTACAGAAAAGCCCCCTCAGATTCATTGTACTAGTGTGTTCCCTACATAGGGGACGGCAGACAGGAGGTTTGTAATAACAGTTGCCCCTCAAAACGACATTTGTCCTCAAGGAAGGACGTAGCCTACGAAGGCAGTTATTATTACTAAGAGGAGGAGAACAACTCCAATGTTTCATGTTTCTTTGTAGAGGTAGGAACCATAATATAGGCCTCGGCCAATGTGTAGATAAATACAGATGAAGAAGAAGGATGCACCATTAGCATGTAAGTTTCGGATTAGCCATCCGTAGTTTACATCTCGGCAGATATGGGCAACGGATGAGAATGCTGTTGCAATATCGGAGGTGTAATGTATAGCCAGGAAGAGTCCTGTAAGGATTTGGGCAATTAAACAGAGACCAAGAAGAGAGCCGAAGTTTCATCAGACTGAGATGTTTGATGGGGCTGGGAGGTCAACTAATGCGTCGTTAGCAATTTTTAGGAGGGGGTGGGTTTTACGTAGGCTTGCCATTAAAGTTCTTGTAGTTGAATAACAACGGTGGTTTTTCAAGCCATTAGTCCTGGTTAAAGTCCTGGCAGGAATTATGACTTATACTATGTCTTTGTTATTGTTTGGTTTAGTTTTGGGGTTAGTGGCGGTTGCTTCTAACCCTTCTCCTTACTTTGCTGCTTTAGGGTTGGTTGTGGTAGCTGGGCTGGGGTGTGGTGTGTTAGTAGGACATGGAGGTTCTTTCTTGTCTTTAGTTTTGTTTTTAATTTATTTAGGAGGGATGTTGGTTGTATTTGCTTATTCTGCCGCTTTAGCTGCAGAGCCTTATCCTGAAAGTTGGGGAAGTCGTCCTGTTGCAGTGTCTATAATTGTTTATGCTGCGGGGGTAGCTTTGATTTCTGGGTTGTTTTGAGGGGGGTGATATGAGTCTTCTTGGGTATCTGTGGATGAGTTAGGGGAATTTTCAGTGTTCCGAGGAGATATTGGAGGTGTCGCATTAATGTACTCTTTAGGTGGGGGAATGCTAATTATTAGTGCTTGGGTTCTTCTTTTAACTTTATTTGTTGTGTTGGAGTTAACTCGGGGGCTTAGTCGGGGGACTCTTCGGGCGGTTTAGAGAACGAAGGCAAGTGTTGCGAGTGCGAGTGTAAGCAGGAATAGGGTGAGGTAGGTTTTAATTATTCCTTGTTGGATGTTGCTTGTAGTAGAGATTAATGGGGTGTTGAGGGATGTTACTGCTTTGGGGCCTGTTTTTTCTAGTCATGTTTGGTCTACTATTTGAGTTGCAATAGCTTGTCCTAGGGAGAGGCTTAGTTTAGGAGTTAAGCGATGGATGATTGCGGGGAAGAAGCCTAACATGTTGGAGAAGTGATGGGGTGTAAGGTGTGGGGTGGGTTTAAATTGCTTGCTTGTTAATGAGGCTAGTTCTAGGGCAGTTAAGAGTCCTAGGATTGATACACCTAGGGCGGCTAATTTTAGTAGGGGAGGCATGGATATCACCGGAGTTTTAATGGGGAGAATATTTGAGGTAATTAGTAGGCCAGCGATGATGCTTCCTCAGGCTAGTCGTTTGATAGGGTTAATTACTGTTGGGTTGTTCTCGTTAATAGGGGAGAGGGAGTTGAATCGTGGGCGGCCTATAGAGACAAAGAAAATTACTCGGAGACTGTAAATGGCAGTAAAGGAAGTTGCTAGGAGGGTTAGAATTAGGGCTCAGGCGTTTAGGTGGGATGTGTTGAGTGCTTCGATAATGGCGTCTTTAGAGAAGAAGCCTGCTAGGAAGGGGGTTCCTGTAAGGGCAAGGCTACCAATAGTTATGCAGGATGATGTGAAGGGTGTAAGGTGATGTATTCCTCCTATTTTTCGGATGTCCTGCTCATCGTTAAGGCTGTGAATGATAGAGCCAGAGCAGAGGAAAAGTATTGCTTTGAAGAAGGCGTGGGTGCAGATGTGGAGGAAGGCAAGTTGGGGTTGGTTAAGCCCGATTGTGACTATTATTAGGCCTAGTTGGCTTGATGTGGAGAAAGCAACGATTTTTTTGATATCGTTCTGGGTTAGAGCGCAGGTGGCTGTAAATAAAGTAGTAAGAGCCCCTAGGCATAAACAAGTGGTTAAGGCAGTTTGATTATTTTCTATTAGGGGACTTATTCGGATGAGTAGAAAGATTCCTGCAACAACCATGGTGCTGGAGTGTAGTAGGGCAGAGACCGGTGTGGGACCTTCTATGGCAGATGGCAGTCAGGGGTGTAAGCCAAATTGGGCTGATTTTCCTGTGGCGGCCAGAATTAGTCCGAGAAGGGGGAAGGTGAGGTCGAAGTTGTTAGCTGTTGCGAATATTTGTTGTATTTCTCATGAATTAAGGTTTGTTGCGATTCATGCTATTGCGAAGATTAGCCCGATGTCTCCCACTCGGTTATATAAGACTGCTTGTAGTGCAGCTGTGTTTGCGTCTGCTCGTCCATACCATCAGCCGATTAGGAGGAAGGATATAATTCCAACGCCTTCTCAGCCAATAAACAGCTGGAATATATTGTTTGCTGTGACTAGGATAATTATGGCAATTAGGAAGATTAGGAGGTACTTAAAGAATCGGTTTATGTAGGGGTCTGCGTGTATATATCAGGATGCAAATTCTAGAATGGATCATGTTACATAAAGGGCGATTGGGGTAAAGATAATGGAGTAGTGGTCAAACTTAAGGCTAATATTAATGTCAAAGGTAAGTGTGTTTATTCAGGTTCAGTTGGTAATGATTGTTTCTGTTCCTTCGTTTAGAAATAGGAAAAGGGGCAGAAGACTAACGAAGAAAGCCAGTTTAACTGCTGTTTTAACGTGGGTGAGAGCTCAGTTGGATTCTCGGGGGTGGGGGGATAGGGTTGTGAGAATTGGGTATGCTAGAAGTGTGAAGATAATAATTAAGCTTGATGCTATTATTAGTGAGGTGGGGTGCATAGCTACTACTTGGATTTGCACCAAGAGTTTTTGGTTCCTAAGACCAACGGATGAGCTGTTATCCTTTAGGAGCGGGTGGCCGAGTGAGCCTTGGAGTTCAACCAAGGGGGCGAAGATTAGCAGTCTTCATTGCTAGCTAGCCTCTCTCGGTGGACAAGAGGAGTTTAACCTCTATTTTTAGAATCACAATCTAATGTCTTTGTTAAACTATGTCTACAGGCGGCTCAGCCTCAGATTAGCTCGGGTTTAAGAATAAGTAGGATGAGGGGGATAAGGTGGAGGGCTATTAGTAGGTGCTCGCGAGTGTGGGAGGGTTCTAGTGCAATTAAATGTGCGGGAAGGGGCCCTCGTTGGGTTATTAGGAACATATAGAGTGAGTAACCTGCGGTAATTAGGGTTCCTGTCCCGGTCAGGGCAAGTGTTCATCAGGATCAGTTAAAGAGGGAGGTTATGATTATTAGCTCTCCTATAAGATTGGGCAGGGGAGGTAAGGCTAGGTTAGCAAGACTGCCAATAAATCATCATGTTGCTATAAGGGGGAGGGCCATTTGTAAGCCTCGTGCTAGGACTATTGTACGGCTATGGGTTCGTTCGTAGTTTGTATTTGCGAGACAGAAGAGGGCAGAAGAAGTTAGACCATGGGCGATTATAAGAATTAGCGCTCCGGTGAAGCCTCATGGTGTTTGGATTAGAATACCTCCAACTACGAGGCCCATGTGGCTTACTGATGAGTAGGCAATGAGGGACTTAAGATCTGTTTGGCGTAGGCAAATTGAGCCTGTTATGATGACTCCTCAGAGTGCAAAGATAATGAAGGGATAGCTTAGTTCTTTCGTTAGGGGCTCTAGTATAACTAGTATTCGTATCATTCCGTAGCCTCCAAGTTTTAAAAGGACAGCGGCAAGAATTATTGAGCCTGCAACGGGGGCTTCTACGTGTGCTTTGGGTAGTCAGAGGTGGACGCCATATAGTGGTATTTTTACTAGGAATGCAAGTAAACAAGCTGCTCATCATATTTTGTCTGCATAGGTGGTTAGTTGAATATAGTTGGCGTATTGTAATGTTAGTAGGGATAAGGTACCGGCACTGTTTTGGAGGAGTAGGAGAGCCACCAGGAGGGGAAGAGAGCCTGCGAGGGTATAAAATAGAAAGTAAGTCCCTGCGTTGAGTCGTTCTGTTTGGTTTCCCCAGCGGGTGATGAGAATGAGGGTGGGGATTAGGGTGGCTTCAAATATGACGTAGAATATGATGATTTCTGTTGCACCGAAAGCCATGATTAGAAAGATTTGAAGGGATGTGAGGAGTGTAATATACATACGTTGGCGGTTAATAGGCTCAGAAGCAGTGTGATTTTGGCTTGCGAGAATTATTAATGGAAGTAGTCAGCAAGTTAGGACTAAAAGGGGTGTAGATAGGGGATCTGTGGCTATGTAGGGGCTAAGGTGAGATCACCCTGTTTCTGATAAATTTTTTAACCAGGTCAGGCTAGCTAGTGCGATTACTAAGCTGTGTATCAGGGTCGTAGGCCATAATCATTTTGACGGCACTAGTCAGGTTGTTGGAATTAGCATAATTGTTGGAATTAGGATTTTTAGCATTGTAGAAGATTTAGGCTTTGAAGTCGATCGGTCCCGTGTGTTCGGGCTGTTGCTACTAGTAGGGCTAGTCCTGCACTTGCTTCGCAGGCTGAGAATGCTAGCAGGAGCATGGGGGCGGCGGAGAAGTGGGTGGTGTTTAGCTCTAAGGTTCATAGAGAAAGGGCGATAAATAGGGAGAGTATTATTCCTTCCAAACATAGGAGGGCCGATAGAAGATGAGTTCGGTGGAAAGCTAGGCCTGTGAGTCCTAATATAAAAGCCGATGAGAAGGTGAAGTGGACAGGGGTCATCAGGTTAATTGTGGACTTTAACCACAAGTTTTTGAGCCGAAATCAAATGTTTTTCTTAAACTAATTACCTATTCGGCCCACTCTAAACCTCCTTGGAGTCACTCATAAATTAGGCCGAGGGTTAGGAGAATTAAGACTAAGGATGCTCATAGAAATGTAGTGAGGGGTGAGGCTAGTTGGTCTCCTCAGGGGAGTGGGAGGAGAAGGGCAATTTCTAGGTCAAAAAGTAGGAAGAGAATGGCGACGAGAAAAAATCGGAGAGAGAAGGGGAGGCGGGCACTTCCAAGAGGGTCGAAGCCGCATTCATAGGGGGAAAGTTTTTCATGGTCTGGGGTTATTTGAGGAAGTCAGAAAGATACAATAGCAAGAATAGTTGCTAATAGAATAGCGATGGAAATAATTGTTGTAACTAGATTCATTATCTTTCCTTGGACTTTAACCAAGACCGGGTGATTGGAAGTCACTTATACTTATTTAATACTAGAAAGATTATGAGCCTCATCAGTAGATAGAGATGTATAGGAACAGTCAGACGACGTCTACGAAGTGTCAGTATCAAGCAGCTGCTTCAAATCCGAAGTGGTGCTCAGATGTAAAGTGGTATTGGATTTGTCGTAGTAAGCACACGGCTAGGAATGTAGAGCCAATAATGACGTGGAGACCGTGGAAGCCAGTTGCTACAAAGAATGTAGAGCCATAGACGCCATCTGCGATTGTGAAGGGGGCTTCGTAGTATTCTATACCCTGAAGGAATGTGAAGTAAAATCCAAGAAGAATTGTTAGTAGGAGGGACTGGATTGCTTGTTTTCGTTCTCCTTCTATGATGCTATGATGTGCCCAGGTCACTGTTACGCCTGAGGCAAGAAGGACAGCTGTATTTAGAAGTGGGACTTCAAATGGGTCCAGGGTAGTAATTCCTGTAGGAGGTCAGCATCCCCCTAGTTCAGGAGTGGGGGCGAGGCTTGAGTGGTAAAAGGCTCAGAAGAATCCGAGGAAGAAGAAAACTTCTGAAGTAATAAATAGAATTATTCCGTAACGAAGTCCTTTTTGTACGGGAGGTGTGTGATGACCTTGAAATGTACCTTCTCGTACGATATCTCGTCATCACTGGTACATTGTTAGGAGAAGGAGCGCGGTTCCGAGGGTTATGAGTGTGGTGGAGTGGAAGTGGAATCAAATTGCAAGGCCTGATGTTATTAGTAGGGCGGCGACTGCTCCTGTAAGAGGTCAAGGGCTGGGGTCGACTATATGGTATGCGTGTGCTTGGTGGGCCATTAAACGTTTTCTTGTAGGTAGAGGCTTAGTAGTAGCACAAATACATAGGCTTGAATTATTGCAACTGCTACTTCTAGAAGGGTTAGGAGAAATAGAAGGGTGGCTGTGAGAATTGCTACAGTGGGTATTAGGGGGAGGAGGACGAAGGCAGCGGTTGCAATAAGTTGAATTAGGAGGTGGCCTGCTGTAAGGTTGGCAGTAAGCCGAACTCCGAGGGCAAGAGGGCGAATAAATAAGCTAATTGTCTCGATGATAATTAGTACGGGAATAAGAGGTGTTGGTGTTCCTTCTGGTAGGAGGTGCCCTAGGGCAATGGTAGGTTGGTTTCGCATTCCAATAATTACTGTAGCTAACCATAGTGGTACAGCAAGTCCCATATTTAAGGAAAGCTGTGTGGTAGGGGTGAAGGTGTATGGAAGGAGGCCAAGCATGTTGAGGGTAATCAGGAAAAGTATTAGGGAACTCAGGATAAGTGCTCATTTATGGCCTCCTGGGTTGAGAGGGAGAAGAAGCTGTTGAGTAAATCGGTTAATAAATCATCCTTGAAGGGTTAATAGGCGGTTGTTTAATCATCGAGTAGAGGGGGTTGGGAACAAAATTCAAGGGAGGCTAAGGGCGAGGGCTATCAGGGGAATTCCTAGGTATGAGGGGCTTATGAATTGGTCAAAGAAGCTTAGTGTCATGGTCAGGTTCAAGGCTCTGTTTTTGGTTTTTCTGTGCTTTGAGGGGTAGGCTCATTTGGGAAAGAATGAGCTATTACTTTTGGAGGGAGAACAGTGAGAAAGACTAATCAAGAGAAGACTAGGATGGCAAATCAGGGTGCGGGGTTGAGTTGGGGCATGTCACTAAGGGTGGTTAGGAGCCACCAATCTTCAGCTTAAAAGGCTGACGCTAATCCTATTTAGCTTCTTAGTGAGGCGTCTTCAAGTATTAGGGATGATCAGTTTTCAAAGTGTTCTAATGGGACTGCTTCGACTACAATGGGTATAAAGCTGTGGTTAGCGCCGCAGATTTCAGAGCATTGTCCATAAAATACTCCTGGGCGGGATGCGATAAAAGCTGTTTGATTTAGCCGGCCGGGAACTGCATCTATTTTTACACCGAGAGCTGGAACTGCTCAGGAGTGAAGTACATCTTCAGCAGAGACTAGGACTCGGATGGGGGATTCAACGGGGATTACTATTCGATGGTCTGTTTCTAGGAGGCGGAATTGACCGGGTGCAAGATCTTGTGTGGGGATCATATATGAGTCAAATCCCAGGTCTTCGTAGTCAGTGTACTCGTAGCTTCAGTATCATTGATGGCCCATGGCCTTGATTGTTAGGTGGGGGTCATTGATTTCGTCTATTAGGTATAAAATTCGAAGGGAGGGCAGGGCGATAAGGATAAGGATAATAGCAGGGAGGATTGTTCAAATAATTTCAATTTCTTGGGAGTCTAAGATGTATTTATTAGTAAGTTTGGTGGAGACTATAGCCACAATAATGTAAAGTACTAGCGTGCTGATTAAGAAAACAATTATTAGGGCGTGGTCGTGGAAATGAAGAAGTTCTTCTATAACAGGTGAAGCTGCATCTTGAAATCCTAATTGTGAGGGATGTGCCATTAGTATAAGACACGCGGGGGTTTAACCCACAATTTTGCCTTGACAAAGCAATGTAATGTCTATTTTACTAGAGTCTTAATGAAGAAAGTGACAGAGTGGCTATGTGGTTGGCTTGAAACCAGCATACGGGGGTTCAATTCCTCCCTTTCTCGGTTAGTTTGCTTGAACTTGAACAAAGGCTGGCTCTTCGAATGTGTGATAAGGGGGAGGGCAGCCATGAAGTCATTCTACATTGGTTGTGGTTAGCTCTACGGAGAGAACTTCACGTTTGGCAGCAAATGCTTCTCAAATAATAAATAGGAACATGATTACTGCTACAAGAGAGATTAATGAGCCAATAGATGACACTGTATTTCACAGGGTGTAGGCATCGGGGTAGTCTGAGTAACGTCGGGGCATTCCAGCCAGACCAAGGAAGTGTTGAGGGAAGAAGGTTAGGTTTACACCTACAAACATGATCCCGAAATGGATTTTTGTTCAAGTGCTGTGAAGGGTGTAGCCTGAGAATAGTGGGAATCAGTGGACGAAGGCAGCTACGATGGCAAATACGGCTCCTATTGACAGGACATAGTGGAAGTGGGCTACTACATAGTATGTGTCATGTAGGACGATGTCTAGTGAGGAGTTGGCTAAGACAATCCCTGTTAGCCCTCCTACTGTAAATAGGAAGATGAAGCCTAGTGCTCATAGGAGGGGGGTTTCTCATTTGATTGACCCTCCGTGGAGAGTTGCTAGTCAGCTGAAGACTTTGACACCGGTTGGAATTGCAATAATTATAGTAGCGGATGTGAAGTAGGCACGAGTGTCGACGTCCATTCCTACTGTAAACATATGATGGGCTCAAACGATAAAACCTAGGAGACCAATTGCTATTATTGCCCAGACCATACCCATATAGCCGAAAGGCTCTTTTTTACCGGAGTAGTAAGCAACGATGTGTGAAATCATGCCAAAGCCGGGTAAAATAAGAATGTAGACTTCAGGGTGGCCGAAGAATCAGAAGAGGTGTTGGTAAAGAATTGGGTCCCCTCCCCCTGCAGGGTCGAAGAAGGTTGTATTAAGGTTTCGGTCGGTAAGGAGCATTGTAATACCAGCAGCAAGAACTGGAAGAGAAAGAAGCAGTAGTACTGCCGTGATTAGTACAGCTCAGACGAACAGGGGAGTTTGGTATTGAGAAATAGCGGGGGGTTTCATATTAATAATGGTCGTGATAAAGTTAATTGCCCCTAGAATTGAGGAGATTCCTGCCAGATGAAGGGAGAAAATAGTTAGATCAACGGAAGCTCCTGCATGTGCCAGGTTACCGGCTAAAGGGGGGTAGACTGTTCATCCGGTTCCGGCCCCGGCTTCAACACCAGATGATGCAAGGAGGAGGAGGAAGGAGGGAGGGAGCAGTCAAAAGCTCATGTTATTTATTCGGGGGAATGCCATATCTGGGGCCCCAATTATTAGTGGAATTAGTCAGTTTCCAAACCCTCCAATTATGATTGGCATTACTATAAAGAAAATTATTACAAAAGCATGTGCTGTAACAATTACATTGTAGATTTGGTCATCTCCGAGGAGGGCGCCTGGTTGGCTTAGTTCTGCCCGAATAAGTAGACTTAAGGCTGTGCCTACTATTCCAGCTCAAGCACCGAATACTAAATAAAGGGTGCCGATATCTTTGTGATTGGTCGAAAAGAATCAACGTGTGATTGCCACAGGTAGGATGGCTGAGTTTTAAGCGGTGGATTGTAGCCCCATAGACAGAGGTTTGAGTCCTCTTCTTACCAAGCCTTGAGGTGTTTTAACATATCAGATTGCAAATCTGAAGAAGTAGGCGAAATACCTGCCGGGGCTTTCCCCCGCCTATTAGTTTTATATTTAGGCGGGGGAAAGGTAGATGGATGCCCGCTGGTTTGGGCGCTTAGCTGTTAACTAAGATTTTGTAGGATCGAGGCCTTCCTATCTAGTAAGGCTTTAGCTTAATTAAAGTATCTGGCTTGCATTCAGAAGATGTGGGATAATATCCCGCAAGTCTTACAGAGACTAGGAGATTTTCACTCCTGCTGAGGGCTTTGAAGGCCCTTGGTCTGAATTGTTAGCCTAAGTCTCTTAGAGGGTGAGGAGTGAAAGTACTGCTGGGGTTAGTGGTAGGAGTATAAGGGTTGCCATGGAGGCAATGGCTAAGGGGAGCGTGAGTTGGGATGTTGGGAGTCGTCAGGGTGTAGTGCCAATTAGATTGTTCGGGGACATAGTTAGGGTTATTGCGTAGGATAGTCGGAGGTAAAAATATAAGCTTAGAAGGGCAGTTAATGCGGCAATAGTTGCTGTCGGAGCAAGGTCTTGTTTGGTTAGTTCTTGTAAGATAAGCCATTTTGGCATGAAACCGGTTAGTGGGGGGAGTCCTCCTAGGGAAAGGAGAATGAGAGGTGTAAGAGAGGTTAGTATTGGGGCTTTTGTTCAAGAAGTGGCGAGTGCATTAATGTTAGTGGCTTTGTTTAATTTAAATACAAGGAATGTTGAGAATGTTATTACAAAGTATGTTAGGAGGGTTAAAAGAGTGAGGGAGGGGGAGAATTGGAGGACCAGAATTATTCAACCTAGGTGGGCGATTGAGGAGTATGCAAGAATTTTTCGTAGTTGGGTTTGATTTAACCCGCCTCATCCTCCAATGAGGGTAGATATTAGGCCTAATAAAATTAGGAGGGTTGAATTAGTCGGTTGGATTTGGAGTAAGAGGGCAAAGGGGGCAAGTTTTTGTCAGGTTGAGAGTAGGAGTCCGGTTGTAAGGTCTAGTCCTTGAAGTACTTCGGGGAGTCAGGAGTGTAGGGGGGCAAGTCCAATTTTTAGGGCAAGAGCAATGGTAATCATGGTAATGGGAAGAGGGTGGGATATTTGTTGAATGTCTCATTGCCCTGTGAGTCAGGCATTGGTTATGCTAGCAAATAAAAGCATAGCGGCTGCTGTTGCTTGAGTCAGGAAATATTTGGTTGTTGCTTCGACTGCCCGTGGGTGGTGGTGTTGGGCTATGAGTGGGATGATAGCAAGTGTATTAATTTCTAAGCCTATTCAGGCTAAAAGTCAGTGAGAGCTTGCAAATGTAATAGTAGTTCCTAGGCCTAGTCCAAATAGCAGGGTGGCTAAGATGTACGGGTTCATTAGTAAAAGAAGGATTTTAACCAACATGTTTGGGGTATGGGCCCAAAAGCTTAATTAGCTGATTTTACTAGGAAGTGGTGTAGTGGAAGCACTGAGAGTTTTGATCTCTTCAGGTAGGGTTCGAGTCCCTTCTTTCTAAGGAGTTGGAGGGATTTTAACCCTCATAATTCACTCTATCAAAGTGGCCCTTTACTTCAGGCACGACTCCTGTTTTTAAAGGTGTGGGGGAAGCCCTGCAAATGCAATGGGAAGGGCCAGATGTCAAATAACTAGGGCAAGTGTTAGGGGAAGAAAGTTTTTTCAGATGAGGTGTATTAGTTGGTCATACCGGAATCGTGGGTAGGAAGCTCGAACTCATAGGAATAGGACCGATAGAAGGGCTGCTTTAGTTATGAGGTTAATTGCGGTGAGTTCTGGGATTGTGGGAATATGGGAGGCTCCTAGGAAGAGGGTGGCGGAGAGTGTGTTTATAAGGAGAATGTTGGCATATTCTGCTAGGAAAAATAGTGCAAATGGTCCTCCTGCGTATTCCACGTTGAAGCCAGATACTAGTTCGGATTCTCCTTCAGTTAAGTCAAAGGGGGCACGATTAGTTTCTGCGAGGGTGGAGATGTACCATATTGCGGCCAGGGGCCATGCTGGTACGATTAATCAAATACTTTCTTGGGCTGTGTTAAAGGTTTGTAGGGTGAAGCCCCCGGTAAAAATAATTGCGTTTAGCAGGATTAGTCCTAGGCTGACTTCATAGGAAATGGTTTGGGCAACAGCCCGTAAGGCTCCAATGAGGGCATATTTTGAATTGGATGCTCATCCTGAGCCTAAAATTGAGTATACTGCAAGACTGGATAGGGCCAGGATAAACAAGATTCCGAGGTTGAGGTCAATTACTGGGTACGGTAGTGGTATTGGGGCTCAGAGGATAAGTGCTAGTGTAAGGGCTAGTATTGGGGTTAAAAGAAATAGGACTGGAGAAGAGGTAGAGGGTCGAACTGGTTCTTTGATGAATAGTTTTACTCCATCAGCGATGGGTTGAAGGAGGCCGTAGGGGCCTACGACGTTCGGGCCTTTTCGTAATTGCATATATCCTAAGACTTTTCGTTCGAGAAGGGTGAGGAAGGCAACGGCTAGGAGTACAGGTACAATGTACGCTAGCGGGTTAATGATGTGGGTGATGAGTGTTGAAATCATAGTTAAGGAGAGGACTTGAACCTCTGTGGAAAGGGCTTAGGTCTTTTGCAGTTGCCGGGCTCTGCCACCTTAACATACCGTTTTCTTGGGTGTAGGGGGTATGCCCCTTTGCCTATTTTAGTTGATTTCATTAGGTAGGGGTGGGGCGTGCTTTGGGTATGGGCCCCTTCTTTTCGGTCCTTTCGTACTAGAAAAGATCATGTCATAGATAGAAACTGACCTGGATTACTCCGGTCTGAACTCAGATCACGTAGGACTTTAATCGTTGAACAAACGAACCCTTAATAGCGGCTGCACCATTAGGATGTCCTGATCCAACATCGAGGTCGTAAACCCCCTTGTCGATATGGGCTCTAAAAGGGGATTGCGCTGTTATCCCTAGGGTAACTCGGTCCGTTGATCGGCGTTGCCGGATCTGATTGGTCAGAATTTCTGTTTATTAGAGCGGGAGCTCTGGGTTGTAGGAAAAGTATTCCCATTCCACGTGGGGGTTTTGTATTTCCCCGCGGTCGCCCCAACCAAAGACATTAGAGTAGGGCCCCATTTGGTTTGGTCCTTTGTTTAGGGATGCTTAACGTGGTCTACTTTGGTGTCTAAAGCTCCATAGGGTCTTCTCGTCTTATGTAGGTAACCCCGCTTCTGCACGGGGAGATCAATTTCATTGACTGGAAAAAGGAGACAGTTAAGCCCTCGTCGTGCCATTCATACAGGTCTCCATTTAAAAGACAAGTGATTGCGCTACCTTCGCACGGTCAAAATACCGCGGCCGTTAAACTTATAGTCACAGGGCAGGCGGGACCTCTTATTTTTTGTTTTTGCAAGAGGCGATGTTTTTGGTAAACAGGCGAGGCTTATGTATGTGTTTGCCGAGTTCCTTCTTTTTCTTTTAGTCTTTCCTGGGATGCACACCAGTGTAGGGTTAACGGTTATTTTTTGGGGGGTTTTCTGGTTGTTTTATTTTTTATTCAATTCCCTCTTTATTTGGGGCCGTTAAAGTTCGGTGGGTGGTCCATTCCGATTTACACGTGTGCGGGGAGAGAGTCTCAAGTTACTCTCTTATTACTCATATTAGCATAATCGCTTCCATGTCTGCATGGAGCGGCCTGATAGGGTTAGGGGGTTAAGATTTTTTTATCAGTATTAGAGGTAGGTGGAATGCTTGAGCTTTAACGCTTTCTGTAAGGATGGCTGCTTTTAGGCCCACTAAAACATTTTTCCTTAAAAATATTATGATCTTTACCCTGCTGTAAAAGTTGTATCTTGGGTCAAAGGGGCTGTACCCCCTTTGACTAACTCTCTTGGTTTCTCTAAATGTCGGGAGAAAGTATGGACGGTGGGTGAGTAGAGAATCTTAGAGGCTGAACTTCTATCCAGTTCTCAGGCAACCAGCTATAACTAAGTTCGGTAGGTCTGTCACCTCTACTCAAAGCTCTTCCCACTCTTTTGCCACAGAGACGGGTTTGTCCTATTTCTAGACTGTCTTGGAGTAGCTCACTTAGTTTCGGGGAGTCAAACTAAAGTACGCTTTGCTTGAATTTTTCTAGCTAAATCATGATGCAAAAGGTACGAGCTTTAGTCTCTGCTTTTTAGTGCTTTACTGGGTTATTTCATTTCTCTTTCAGCATTCCCTTGCGGTACTTTTTCTATTGCGCCACGGCTCCTTTTCTATCGCCTATACTTGGGGAGGTAAAATGGTTTGTTTTCTAATTGGTTAGTGTTTTTGGGGTTATAAATAGGGTTTTGTTGTTTTTGGTGGTGGGGGCTAGCTGTTGGGCGTCAGGGTAATCCGATTTGCACGGATGACTTCTCAGTGTAAGGGAGATGCTTTTCTGTCTTAGCTATACTCTGATTTTTCCAAGTACACCTTCCGGTACACTTACCATGTTACGACTTGCCTCCCCTTTGCAGTTATAGGGTTTTATTTATTTGCAGTTCTTTAAGCTCGGGGAGAGTGACGGGCGGTGTGTGCGCGCTTCAGGGCCAGTTTCAGCGGAACGCTCTATTTTCCGTTTACTGCTAAATCCTCCTTCAGATTCATGTTTCAATGAATTATTCGTGGTTCCCTAGTTTAGAGAATGTAGCCCATTTCTTCCCCTTTCATACGCTACACCTCGACCTGACGTTTTGGGCTTTGCCAATTTTGCTTACTATAAGGCCTTCACAGGGTAAGCTGACGACGGTGGTATATAGGCGGGATAAACAAGAAAGGGTGAGGTTGAACGGGGGTTATCGGTTCTAGAACAGGCTCCTCTAGGTGGATCTAAAGCACCGCCAAGTCCTTTGGGTTTTAAGCTGATGCTCGTAGTACCCAGGCGGATAGCAGTTGTAAAGTACTATTTATGTTTAGGGCTAGGCATAGTGGGGTATCTAATCCCAGTTTGTGTCCTAGCTTTCGTGGGTTCAGTTAACATAAAGCCACTTTCGTAGTTGGACTTCTTACCTTCGGGTGCGTATAACAGCTTTGAAGGTGTTCGGCTCTAGTTGAATGAGTTTTCCTAACCACTCTTTACGCCGGTGTCTAACAACTTGGGTCTCTCGTATAACCGCGGTGGCTGGCACGAGTTTTACCGACCCTCTTAGCTCTAACTAAGTCAAGTTTTCACTTATTGCTTAATGTTTATCACTGCTGAGTTCCCTTGAGGGTGTGGCTAAGCAAGGTGTCATGGGCTAAATAGTATGTGCCTGATACCAGCTCCTTGTTCCCGGGCAGGGGACTGTAGGGCATTCTCACGGGGGTGCGGATACTTGCATGTGTAAGTTTAGCTAAAGTTGATAGTAAAGTCAGGACCAAACCTTTGTGCCCGCGGGACTTTTTAGGGTCCATCTTAACATCTTCAGTGTTATGCTTTAATTAAGCTACGCTAGC